TCGTTCTCCACTAGGCGAACCCCCCGGGTTAACTCAACGTAAAGAAAGCTCATTAGGTAAAAACAAAGGGAGTACTTACTAATAGCGAAAGGCTAACATCTCTCCGCCCTTCTTAATAGAATAGTAGCGAACAACTGGTAACTTCGTGCTGTAAGACGACAGGTTGGTAATGAAAGGCAATGTACTAAGAAAGCGCAACTCTATTAGCCTTTATATGATATGGAAAAAGCTGGAATAAGAAGAATCATTCTATAATTCTTCGTATCTAAAAAGTATCCTCCTCTCTTTGGTCCATTACCTTTCCAATAAGTCTTGGACCAAAGCTTTCTCACCGCGCCCGCTTCTAGTAGCTAGTAGGTATTCCCGGATCGGATAAGGCTTCGATAAAGAAGTGAATCAGTCCGAAATGCTATGGATAGATAGTTTTAGCCAATATCGATCCGATCGGGAATGAGAGTACCTGACCTCTTGCCTATTCAGCAGTATTTATTATACCGCCGCACTCTTTATAGTCGCGGCTGTTGTCATGAAAAAAAATGGATTTTCTGTCAAAGAATCATGCTTAACACAGCCTATAGCGTAAAGGCATTCGCTTCGCCCCTCACGCTATGGCATTATTGCCAACTACTCACATGCCAACCACTCCCTGCTTGCGCGAGGAAAGGAGGGAATTTCGTTCGTATACCTATTTTATACAAGGGAAAGCTGGGTTCAACCCCCGTGCGGACCATTACAGTAACAGTTCCGCGTTCTATTCTTATATGTGAACGAACATACGTAACGAGTATATTGACCCAAAGGGCTTTGCCCGGACTTATCCTCCGGTTGATTAGAGACGTACTGTCAGGTATGCGACCAAGGATAAAAGAGGAATTCATGAGTGGACTAAAGTCTAAGCAAGAAGAGAGTCCATCCTTTTTCTAAAAAATGTCGTGCATACGGCTATTTATGAAGCGTACCTGGACACATCAATCACTATTAATGCGGATTATACCTCATCTTAAGAGCAATGATGGGACGAAACGACTTACGGATGTGGCAAGCGAGACGAGGATTCCTCTCGTCCAAACAAACAGGAGATTTCAACCCTATTGCTGTCCGCGGGTAAACCTATCATATCATTGCTATAGTAAGGAATGAAATACTAGCCATGTGCTTCAGTCACAGTCACATGCTCCACCAGCCGCATCTGAATCTGGTTCATCCGGTGAATCTGGTCCAGCCTTTCAAATGAATCGAAAGCAGTCTTTCCGTTTTCCGAATCTGAGCCTTACCTTATAGTACAGGTCTGCTGCCCCGTATTTCACTGCAATATTCAGTAGAAGCGAGCTTGGGAGAGGCTTTCTCAACCAGAGGGAAGATCTTGTCAACTATATTGATTGCCAACCTTGTTCGACTCTATTCGATCATTTGAAACGAGCCTTTTGCCAATGGAGTCTTACTCTGGATCTGAAACATGAACTACATTCTAAAACAGGTAATCCAGCTACTCCAGCCGCTGAGGATATACATTCTGTCTGTGCTCAACTTCAATAATAGTTATAATAGATTAGGAGAATACAAGCCACGTGCTCGGGACAAAGGCAAACTACAGTACTGAAACGTATTCCTGATCTTTAGCACTATCCTATAATTTTAATCTGGAATGGAATACAGAGACCAAGGACTACACTATCCGCTAGTCGGACAGAGGCGCCCTTACTACTGCAGCTACTGAAGAACATTCTACCCCTTCTTTCTTTATATATGACAGGCATATCGAATATCGAGTAGAATAAAGATTTGAGTTCACTAGCCTTGAAACATGCTCTATACTCTCCTTGCATACTTTAGCTCTATCGCCCTATCAAGATAGGAAGCCATGCGCCCTTGCTATAGGTGCAGCCGCCCACTACTTAACTTTATTCCTGGGGTTGGTTGGAAAGATAGATAAGAAGAAAAGGATGACAGGTTGTCAGTCAGGAAGCTGCCCCCAAGTTCTAGTATATCGGTGAATGAAAGAGCGGCTTCAGGAAGAGGAACGGGTTCAGAGGCAGGACCAAAGTCATCCCACTCCCCAGCATTTGATAGTGAACTAAGATCTTTCTTGTTATCGCGCAATTTCCCTTTTGGGATTTGCCGCATGCTCGGACCAAGCTCCCCTTATCCTCACGAGCCTACGACCAGCCTTTCCTCAATCTAGACGCCTATCTATAAAGGCTGTATGGGTCAGTGGTAACCAACCCACCTTCCAAAGGTGAACCCCCCTTTCCGGCCAGTACCAGTAACAGCAAGAACCTACCTTCTATTTCACTAGATAGAGAATAGCAAGACAGTTAGTCTACTTTCCTTGACCTCGACATACATCACATCAAAGGTGTCGACTACCTACTTATGTCGTTGTTATGGCTTATGGGAGGCGGTTTCATTCTTATTGCTCGACTATACATAAACAAGGGAAAAGATCTTCTTTCCCTGGTAACCCCGGAAAAAGTCAAAGGTAAAGACCCACCAGATGAGATAGAACGCAAAACAGATATAACCCAGTCAGGAACGGGTCTCAGAAGCCTTTGTTTGATTGCCTTGGCATAGACATAATTGCTAATTCCCAATGGCAAAGAGCCTTCCCTCGGTTTCCTGCACCTGGGAAGGAAAGCCTACCGGTGACCGCCTGTTAACAAATAAGAAGAAGCCGCGCGACTGAGATTCCAGTACGTTGCCAAATCTTGGCGAATACCACAGAGCCCCATCAGCGATCGCGACCGCCTTTTCACCGTTGGATAGAATTCGTTATAAATGGCTAGGTTATAGGGTATGAGGTATGAGGTCGAAATGAGACTTCTCCACTAGTTGCCCGCCCATAGGGGGGTGCTTGCCCGGTATAAGACGCCGGAGTTCATAATAACCATAAGGGTTATTGGGGTCTTCCCCCCGATCATCCTCCAACTGCTTGCATCGTGCCTCTAGCTCTCCTGCAGCCTTTTTCTTCGCTTCGGTTCCGAGACTCTATACTTCCTTCTGAAGTTCTTCACACTTTGTTTGCTTCTACTTCTATAGCCAGATGGGCCCACAGGTGAACTTTCTTTTTCCGTCTCTTCTTTTCGGTGACGAGGGAAGCACGTTCTTGGTGCGTTGTTTCGCACTGGGCTTTTACCCGTGCATCTCTCAAACCACTCTAAGTCAGTACCAGAGAAGACCTTATTATTAGGGTCGAGAGCGAATCGTGTTCTCTTCGGCCATAAAATGCCTTGAGACCACTGTTCGCCCCGAGCGTGAACGAATTGAACTAAACTCGTCCACCCAGCTAATTCATAAGGTAGGGCAAGAAAGCATGATTTTCTTTTCAATGCTTTGTCCATAGTCAACTTTAATCTATTGACTAGTACTGACTGAACAATTTTCTTTGTAGGAAGGGACTTCCATGTCGGCTCAAAATGCATCCCTTGTTCTAGGGGAAGCGTTTTGATTATGGGAATATAACGGCGTATTAGATGTGGTAGCTGACATTTGAGATCAGACACAACATCCAATACACTGTCCATATTCTGAATGGGTGTGATAATCGATTTTAAAGTCGCCTTTGAAACCGACGAAACCAGAGGTATGATTCGATTCAATGTAAAGACTGAAAAATAGAATTGAATCAATACATCTGCCCGTTCATCTCTTCGCATTATAGCACGTCGATGGAATGACGGTATAATACGAGGAAGCCCACTGCCGTTCAAGGATACCGGAACAGATAGATCACGAGAAACAGGAGTATCGCTACCTCTGAATTGTTGTAAACAAGCTGAGCATTGTTTCAAATACAAAGCCAGAAACAACGATCCAGATTTCCTGTTAATAGCTACTATCCTTTTAGCTATCAGGTAACAGGCGATACACATCTCCTTGTTTAGCCCATCGAGAATGATCAATTGGATCTTTTGCAAGAGTCCAATGATCATTCTCGAATGTTCCAACATTCTCTGCCATGACAATTGATTAATAGTTATCAAGGTATCGAACAAGCGCATACGACTTTTCATGTTGACATTACTTAGTCGATCTGTTAAGGGATGATATACTATTTCCGCAGAATACAGTATTCTTCCGAGGCATACTCCCTAGGGTAACGCGCTCAAGCCGGTTAATTCCGACTTCCTGAGTGTGCTTACTGTCACTTGAACAAGCACACCTAGACCACACATCTGAGTCTAGATCATATGCGATTGGTAGATACAATGATTACCATTGACCCTTTGTCAACTCGTCCACTTGAACACCATCTTGTGGTATCATAGAGTGGCACCGTTAGACAAACGGAGATACTATCACTAAGTAGTTAATTTAGTGAGTGTACCTGAGGTTATATACACTATATTTGATCTGCTACAATCAAACCAGTGTATACGCCTCTGGACGCGCACTGATCGCTCAGCACGTTGGGATATGATCCCTCCACGAACCCTTTCTTCTTTTTGTTGAATGTAATGTCATCTCTTGTTAACTATAATGTGGTACGCCTATTCTTTAACGTCAAACTGGTTTATTTATCTAGTGTATAGCTTTCTATAGGAGATCAAATGACTACCAATCTTATATATGCTGCCATTAGAAGACGTTCTATTTTCACTTAACACCTTGTTTCCTTTGAATTTCTTGTTGCCGGGGAATCCTCTTTTTTTATTTGATCGTTCTCTTGAGATTTGGAAAGGTTGTTGGTCATGACCTTCTCTTAGGGCGAGTTCCCTCTATTGGTATCTACTTGTTGATAGGCGCTACAAATCTTCATGATCTAGGAGTTGGTATTGACTCTACCTTTACTTTGACACATGGAAGAGAGACCTATCCTAGCCTTGCTTAATATCCTTCTTTGCCTCGGTTTCTTCCTCCCTTTATTGAACGTCATAGCCGATATGATGATAGGAAGTTCTACATAGAATGAAAATGTATAATTAGATGCTTTGGGTATAGCAGGACTTGAACCTGCGACCATTAGGTTAAAAGCCCAATGCTCTACCAACTGAGCTATACACCCCCAAAAGATTGAGTAGTAAATAAATAAGATTGGTTCGGAAAAGAAGGCGGCCCCTTCCTTGGCTGCTCATCATAAAGGGCGCGGCTCTATATGAGGTTCGTACTGCGGAGCAAGCGAAAAAAACAAAAACGTAAGGGCGCGCGTTAGCACTCCTGCAAGAAAACGAAAAAAAACTTTCGTTTCGATATGAGAAATGAGAAAGATGCGCTCAAGCAGCCAACCCATACTTTGTTCTGCTTGCGGAAGCCTTACTCAACAAGGACCTTTCTTTTTTTAGTAAAAGGTTGCTTGTTTCCACTCATTGAAGATTGATTCTATCTACAAAAGAAGGTCAACGGAAGATACTAAAATGGCTCTCACTGACACCATCTACGAGAAGGTGAGGTCGTCTTTCTTTTCAGCCGACATACGCTTTTTTTTGCCTTAAAGCCTTTTTTTCGGAGAAGGAGAAGAGCAGTTATCTATGTAATTACGGTCTTTGTCGGCCGTTGTTCCGGTCGAGCACTCTTTTTTCTTTGTCTAATTCCGTCTTACCAGACAAGGAGGTTAGCAGCGAAAGAAAGAGCCCGGCATTCATTTCTTCATTCATATAAATAGCTGAGTCTACTAAAAGAGAAAGCAGCTTCATCGTGGTGATTAGAGGAGACCTCTGATCGTTCACCTCTAATATGACACGTTCCCCCCCAGTTATATGATCAACGGGATCAGTCGGTTAGAGAGCGGGGCTATTGTAGGCAAAGTCGTCCCCTCTACTGACCGAACCGAACCCTCAGTTCTAAAGTCTTCGGCGGGTCACCATTACTTGACTTAGAAAGGCGAAGATCTAGGAAAGGGAAAGCGCAGTGCGCCTGGTGCAAATGGCTTTCTTTTCTCATGATATACCAAGCAGAATGGAGGGTCCTACCCACGTACATGATTGATAGAATCACTACGTAGGGGGCGGTCAACTTGATGCGGAAAAGGCATGAGTGCAGTTCCGATCTTTTAGTCTATTCCTTTGTAGTGAGTAGGGCCTCTTTCTCGTTGATCAGTTTGCCTTTGTTCTATTGAAAGGTCTCCATTCCTACGGCGGTTTTGTCAACGAACGCGTCTCGAGCCGGATTGACTAACCTAACCCTTAAGGAGGCCTTGCCATAGTTGGGTGCTCTGCTTTAGTGTGATTGACGAAGGCTAGGTTTGGAAATATCCAAAACAAATGAAAAGAGATCGGGGTCGATAGTTGGCAAGGAACTTTATCCTCCCCCAAAAAGGGGAGGAGCTGTGGTCGAACTCTAATTCTGGAAAAAGTCAGGGCCCTTTTACCAAGTATACCAGATAGAAGATGATAGAGAGCCAACTATCGTTGCGTTGCACAAGACGGTGCCCTCTCAATCATCGTTCGTAGTCAAATCTGATAATACGCTTCGGCGATGTTACCTACTAAAAAAAAAGCCTGCTAGGTGATCGAAATCGCTCAGGTCAGTGAGGACTCACTCACCTACTCCTTACTAATAGTTTCTTCTATCTACCTACTGAATTCAAAAGGCGACCCGCCGCGCCGGGCTATAAGATACAGCTGTTGTACTACTTGACTGGTAAGAAAGAGCTTCCGTAAGAATTGGAAGACTCTTGTATGTACGATATAACCCTCTCTTCCGCTACTGGTGGACTGTTGCACAGAAAGGCCGACAGAAGCAACGTTTTTAGCGCGCTTTGGCAAGCGCTTAGCTTCTGCTAGCGGCGGGGCGGCAAGGCCATTAAGTTAAGTTGGAAACCTAAACCAAGAAGGTACGAACGAAGTGACGGGCCCCTTTAGAGAGAGGGGGGCGGCTTTCTTGTGGTCAAAATTTCGAACATTTTTCTTCTTCTCTTTTTGTACACAGTTTGCTTGCATGCTGCCCTAGGCACATCTATCTTTCTTAGTTTCGCGCTGGCCTGAATGAAAGTCAGTCTTTTAGTAAGCGTATATAAGCAGCTGTTTAGTGTATAAGCAATTCTTTAGTGGCCGCACCGAAAGCTTAGTAAGCTGGAAGACTTGAAATGCTAACCGAATTGAAAGCATTGAACCTGATTCCAAGACTTGAAAGGATAGCAGACCGGAAAGATAGGACCGAATGGACGGATAGGATTAGCCTCAGCGGGAGAAGGCTTACAAACAAGCCCGGATAGGATAAGGTGATGACAGATAGGATTACTGATTGGTCTGCTGGAAAGCTTGGGATTTTCTCTTTCCGACATGCGGAGAAGGGGCGTAAGGGACTCCCTCCTATTTCGCCGAGTCGAGGATAATATTAACTCGGCTGATCTGATTCTCTTTTGAATACCAGAGCAGTCAAAGAATGAAAAAAATGATTGTTCGAGAATGGCTATTCACAATTGCTCCTTGTGATGCAGCGGAACCGTGGCAATTAGGATTTCAAGACGCAGCAACACCTATGATGCAAGGAATAATAGACTTACATCATGATATCTTTTTCTTCCTTATTCTTATTTTGGTTTTCGTATCATGGATCTTGGTTCGCGCTTTATGGCATTTCCACTATAAAAAAAATCCAATCCCGCAAAGGATTGTTCATGGAACTACTATCGAGATTATTCGGACCATCTTTCCTAGTATCATCCTGATGTTCATTGCTATACCATCATTTGCTCTCTTATACTCAATGGACGAGGTAGTAGTAGATCCAGCCATTACTATCAAAGCTATTGGACATCAATGGTATTGGACTTATGAGTATTCGGACTATAACAGTTCCGATGAACAGTCACTAACTTTTGACAGTTATATGATTCCAGAAGATGATTTAGAATTGGGTCAATTACGTTTATTAGAAGTGGACAATAGAGTGGTTGTACCAGCCAAAACTCATATACGTATTATTGTAACATCTGCTGATGTACTTCATAGTTGGGCTGTACCTTCCTTAGGTGTAAAATGTGATGCTGTACCTGGTCGTTTAAATCAGACCTCTATTTTGGTACAACGAGAAGGAGTTTACTATGGTCAGTGCAGTGAAATTTGTGGAACTAATCATGCTTTTATGCCTATCGTCGTAGAAGCTGTTTCTAGGAAAGATTATGGTTCTCGGGTATCTACTCAATTAATCCCCCAAACCGGAGAAGCTTAAGCGGAAATGAAAGAATAGGGTGAGGAAAAAGAAGAGAAGCCAGTAAGAAGGCTTCGCTCGCTCGCTCTAACGCTCCTTTAGTAGAAAGCAAGTAGAGTGCATAAGCCCCTTTAGGGATAGAGGCGAGTACTACACGAGCTCGTAAGTCAACAAGTACGGAACGAACCTTGTCTACAAAGCAGAGCGACCTCGTCTTGCTTGCTTCTGGCGAAGCTTCCTGCACTAGAGAATGGGCATTCTGGTATGGTAGGAAGACTCCTTTTTAGGCTGACCACTATATAATATAGGAATAGGAGCGATCGCGAAGCCAAGCCGTATAAAGGCGAGCAGCCCTTATATCAACGAAAGACGTCTTTCGTATAGCTCAGAAGAAGTTCTGGCTTAAGTCAGCAGCGGCATTTTTCACTTTTGAATTATCTCTTTATTCTAAAAAAAAAGCGAATGGAATATTTTGATAAATTTTGGTTTACTTTTATCAGCACTTTCTCGGCTCTAGCTCTGAGTCGATTTTTTCGAGGATCAGAAGGAAGCTCCTTACTTACGACAGCATTTATGCTTGTCCTTTTTTTGCTTATTTTTGCACTCATTTTGGTTTCTCGGAAAAATTTTCGAATAAACGGAAAGAAAAAAGGAAGTGTCTTTCTTTTATTCCTAATTTCTTTTCTACTTCTTTTATTCTCCATTTTAGTTCGCCTCTCCCTTTTGGAGCACCTTTTAGCTTTCTTTGGCGGTGTGACCTTTCTTTTTCAGAAGAATGTCTCATCTGGGTCTAGTAGCGGCGAATGGAGTGGTCCCCCGCCTTTGGAATCCTCGTCAAGCACGGAGTCCTTGGGCACCTATCGTAATATCATAGCGGCCGAGGGCGAGGCGCAGATCTATCAGCGCATCCGTGCGCTCGAGACAGACCTTTACTATACCTCCTCAAAATAACGTGGGAGAATATGAAACTCTCGTACGAGAGCACTTTGATCAGGCTCTGAACGTGGATCACTATCTGCTGATCTTTGACAGGGAAACCTTTGAATTGCGGGTCTTAGAGCAAAAGGGCGTATTGCAAGATAGGCTCTTTGAGCTCATGCTCAGTCAAGATAATTAAGAAAGAATTTATGAAGTATGCCTCCACAAAGATAGTGATATTAGGAAGGAGGCATACGACTTCCTGCAAGATAAAGTAGAGCCCTTTAGTGACCCGAGCTTTGCTGATCAGAGGGCTCGCATGTCCCGAACCCTCCATACCTTTACTCAGCAACTGAACGAGCACGGTCGAAATTCCGAAATTGACCAGGAATTCTACCGGCAGTTTACGGATGAGGGAATGATGCGCTTGTGTTGACGAGTTGATGGTTAGCGTTTGGGATGACACTTTAAGTATTCCTATATTGTTCCGAGACTTGTAACAGGAGATGTCTTACCTTACGTAGGGGGTACTTTAATACGCTTGCCGACTTCTTAAGAGCTCTTTCTCACGAAACCTCGGTTTTAAGGATTAGTAAAGATAAGGTTTTGTGGCATAAAGTGCAGGGGTTGACGCGCACTTTGAGCTAAGAGATGCAGCCGCATAAGCAATTGCATCCCGAGGGTTACGGCTTAAGTTGTTCAAGCAAGCGCCCGAGGAATGAGATAGCTATGTCTCTACCATCGTAAGAGAAGAACGAACTAAGCCTGATTTCGCGTATGACTATTTATTCTAAGCCAGTAAACCTCAAGGTAACAGCCGGCTCGCTACATACATTTCACTCGCTCTATAAGGTAAACTAAGACCTATAGATTTCAATTGTGAAAGTTTACGCGGTAGAAAAGTTCCATAAATGAACTTTTTGACTAGCTCCTCTTCGAGTGGGTTAGCAGCATGGTTTCTCGGCTGGCTGAACATATGGGTTGGGGACAAAGATAGCATTCTTGGTTGGCTATCTTTCCTACCCAGGCTCAAAAAACCTTGTATTAATTTAGGATTATGAACTCCCATTAAGAACCTGTTTAAGGTGTGATTGTCATCTGCTTTAGCAGCAAGATCAGTAGAAGTAGATAGAATAGGGTTCGGGTCACAGCTTTCTCTCTGAGACTTGGGTAGAAATTCCATCATCAAAGGAATTGGGCAGCAGCAGAAGGAGTCGCCCAGCCTCCATAACGTGATGCGGCGGATGCTAGGAAATTCAATCGCCACAGGGTATTCAGTGTTTTTTGTTTCAAACTAAGGATTTTGACTGCTAAAACACGGCATTTTAGGTGGTAAATGCTAAAAGAGTCTGTTTTTCTCTTAATTCCATAGTATACTAAGTGTCATTTTTCTATGAAAAATAGTGATAGGTTCGAAACCTAGCTTCCAAGCTAAAACGATCAAAAATCGCGGGTTTTGTCTCCTTTTTCGCGGGAAACTTAATCAACTAAATTTTTCGCAAATTGTGCAAAGTTGGTTTGTCAGATCACGATTCATTGAGTGATGTCCCAGAAGAGCAAGTTGAGCATGCGGCAGAGGAAGCAGCGAGCGTGCACGCACACGTGCTACAATGGCTCTTATCAGCCAGTTCGAGTGCTCTAATCGACGTGGCTTATTCATAAAGCAGCTATTCTCAGAGGAAAGCGCATCACGTGCTAGAATCAATTCTATTGATTCATATTTGTCCAGATGGTGCCGGGAGGAGTTGACTTCTTCGAATGAATTTTGAGTTTCTTTTCTTTCTAGCTTTTTTACCATGCTTTGGCTCAGTAAATACCCTTCCTTGTTATGTTCCCAGAAAGCCCGCTTTCGCACCCGAACTCTTTTACTTATACTTAAGGATATAGGCTAACTAGCTTTTGCCCGATCTTCTCCCTATATAATATAAGGTAAGACTTCCTCTTCCGTTTACCTTGCTTCCCCTTCTCTGCATATGTTTCATCGGATACATCTTGGCTTGGTGCCACCTTTTTCTTTTAGTCGTGCAGCATGTGAAGAGAGTGTTGTACCTTACGGATGAAGTTGTTTACATCTCGTTACCTGCGGGGCGAATGCATTATACCCCAAAGAATAGAGGGAGTTTAGCCTGGGCACGAGCAACTTCAAGAAGATGGTGGTCTTTGCGTTGGGCAACCCCTTTCTGTTGTAGAGTAGGAAGAAAAAGCTTGATAAGACCATGAATTCTTTTTTCATTATCTGCCTGGGTCACTTTTTTTGAGGAAAATTTCTTATTATGATTGATCTCTAGTGTAAAGAGCGTAATCTATTGCGATCTTCTAAATTTTTGACAGTTCGAAAGAAGACTTACCGAAAGAGAGTCTCTATGAATAGCATGAGATAAATCCCAGCCCAAAAGAGCACGAAAAGCAGTGCCTACTTCCTGCCTGAAACCTCCAAAAGAGCAAAGCTGACTAAGATCGGCGGGCTTTTCATCACAAACGAAGGTTGCATACTTATAAAGTACAGAGAAAAGGAACGAGGGCAAGCTTTTTTCATTACAGATCCTATTATACTTCCAGACCTAGGTTCACAAATGCTGGCTAAGCAGATCCAGGCCCTGGGCTTAAGATCCCTATCTGCTGCATTCGCGCCTGGAATAAGCTCCGGGAAAGCGCCCTACCACCTTCGACCCAGAGGGGGATTGGATTATCCTGCGTAGAAGCGGACTCCCACATAAGCACGCGAACAAGGGGCAACAACCGAAGTCAAAACAAAGTCTAAGAATTGGAAAGCACATGCTCTTATTATACGTTAGACGATTCCACCCCCTAACTCTTCTTTAGCCCCGCTTTAGCAGCTGCTAAAGCAGGTTAGGCAGATGCCGACAACGTTGGAAAGCATGTTTCAAGTAAGTCCTAACTTCGGCTCTTTCCTTCTCGGTACGTTACGGGTTTTACAGATCTAACGCTTGCTGGCTTGCCTTCACTAGCAGATGTGCTCTCGTTACGAAGTGTTGGTGAGTGGTTTCGGTATTTGTATATCACATAGTAATCCCTTGACATTTTTTAATATACATCACAGCCCAAGACGTTGGGTGCAGCAGCTGTGGGTAGTTGAGTTGGAGAACGTGATATGGTTTTAAGCAGTGCTCGATCATTCGCATAAAAAGAAATATTTGATCAATCTATTTGGTTATCAACAAGATTATTCTCTCGATTCATGTAGCATGTGGACTCCTAGACGTATCTCTTTGCTATATCTTTCTTAATCCCCTTTCTTTGTGTGATTGGATATCGAAGGTTCCTTCCGAGCATTTTGGATATGGAATCTGTATTGCCGGAAAGGTTCTCCCTGTCCCGGGCAACCTCTCTTCTTATAGGATTCATAGAGTGGAGTTTACCAATATTAATTAAAGTAGATCCGCTGGCATTGGTCGAAGTGGCATGCATACCTCGCAGTCCTATCCTAGATCGATTTGTCCGAAAGCCCATGGAATTCCTTACCCTAAAGGGTA